ACCTACTTGTTCAACACTATACTTCGATTCTGCCCTTCTAAAAGGAACATCAGCTCTAACAATTCCATCGCCGTCTACCAAAACGACTGGAAATGTTTCAAAAAAAGTAGGCATACGACGTACAAAAAGCTCACGCCCTTCTTTATCTCTAAAGATAGGGTGTCCTAACCATCCAACCGCTATTCCATCTCCGTTATCCATTGAGCCTGCCCTGAATAATCCTCCTTTTGCCGGATTATTGCCTATATAATCATAAAAAGCTAATTTTTCAGGAATTTTAGACCAGGCTTCTGATAAACTTTGATTTTCTGCTAGCCCGGCGCTAACTCTTCGATATATCTCTTGCTGGAAGTAACCCTGATCCCATTGATAACGAGTGGGACCAAATAATTCGATGGGGGTAGTTGCTGAACCATACCACATAGTTCCAGCAACAACAAAAGCTGCAAAAAAGACAGCCGCGATACTACTGGAGAGTACGGTTTCAATATTTCCCATACGCAATCCTTTGTATAGACGTTGTGGCGGTCGGACGCTAAGATGGAATAGACCCGCTAATATGCCCAATGTACCTGCTGCAATATGATGAGAAGCTATTCCTCCCGGAACAAAAGGATCAAAACCTTCCACGCCCCACGACGGATTTACAGGTTGTACTTTTCCCGTTAGTCCATAGGGATCGGACACCCATATTCCAGGACCATACAAGCCTGTTACATGAAATGCACCAAAACCAAAGCAAGCCACCCCGGAGAGAAATAAATGAATTCCAAAGATCTTGGGCAAATCCAAAGAAGGTTTTCCTGTACGTTCATCACAAAATATTTCTAGATCCCAATAGACCCAATGCCAGATAGCTGCCAAAAAGCATAAGCCAGAAAACACAATATGTGCTCCAGCTACACCTTCGAAACTCCAAATCCCCGGATTCGTTACAGTCCCTCCTGTAATACTCCAACCTCCCCATGAATTGGTTATTCCTAAACGAGTCATGAAGGGTATAACGAACATACCCTGTCTCCACATTGGATCAAGAACAGGGTCAGAAGGATCAAAAACTGCTAATTCATACAGAGCCATCGAGCCCGCCCAACCAGCAACCAGAGCTGTATGCATTATATGAACGGAAAGCAACCGGCCGGGATCATTCAATACAACGGTATGAACACGATACCAAGGCAAACCCATGGAAAATACCCCTTTATCTCAAAGAAAAATAGACACTACGTAACTTTATTGCATTGGAAAAGACTATACTATGACTATCCTATGGACTTCCCTTCTTGAGTGGATTATTTCCTAACAAGGGTTAGATTAATATTTATTGTATTCTGTTCGTAATAATGGAAGAATTCTGTTCGTAGGAACAAAGAGAAGCAGATTTATTCTATACTCGATAAGTACCAATACGCAATGGGGGATTGATACCATTTTCTATGAGTAAATGCGTCCATCCTTATTTATCATTAGAAGGACCTATTCGTAAAAATTTTCCTTTATTTATTTTGTCTTTCTTTCTGAATTTTTCTAATCTATGGATTAAATAAATATGATAAAACCAATATTATAAAGACAATAAAACCATATTGTTACGTTTCCACATCAAAGTGAAATATAGTATTTAGTTCTTTTTTCTTTCAATTCATGCCTATTGGTGTTCCAAAAGTACCTTTCCGAAGTCCTGGAGAGGAAGATGCATCTTGGGTTGACGTATAGTGCGACTTGTCAGATATATTGGGTCATATGGGATTTCCCCGTTCTCTCCCCCGATCGAGATATCCTCTGTTTCGCCCAAGAAAGAGAAATTGAATCATCAAAAAATTGGAGCGTGAAGTGCAATTAGATGCATTTTGGGGGGGAATTCATAGTACTATTATCAATTAGAATAATTTATGGTTGGCTTTGGTTGGACTAAAAAAATGAAGTATCCAGGCTCCGTTTAGAAAAAACCCAATTGGTAATATATCTATGATTACTACGTGTATCATAAATGATTCCTGTTTGTTATTTGTAAAGTCATAACAAAAAGAAATGGTGATGGGAAGATTTGTCCTATATGTGCAAATCCAAATCGGGCGGATCTTTACCCGGAGTAGAGCATAAACCTAAAAAGATGAAAGAGACCCATTCAGGAACAAGAAAATACCATCGTGATTTGTATTGAATCTCGATGAAATAATACATCAATGAGAAGTTAATTCGATAAGTTTATTGACTTTTTTTCTATTATAAAGAAGAAAGAAAAGAAGTCAAAATTCGTCTTTATTGAAAAATCGAAGAAAAAGCCTTTTCGTTAGAAGTTAGAAAAACCTGCTATGAAAAAGAATAGGAAAAAAGAAAGAGGACTGGAATCTATACATTGATTCTTTTTTTTTCGCAATTTTTTTTGAACCGTATGCATCAAAAGGTGCATGTACGGTTCCTAAGGGATACAATTTTACCCTACTCAACCGACTTTATCGAGAAAGATTACTTTTTTTAGGCCAAGAAGTTGATAGCG